GATGCAGGATATTTAAGAGGTGGGTTGGTCAATCCATTTTTGACATTGGAGAGGTACTTAGCAGCCAAATATGAGCACCATGGCTTTTTTCTTTTCCTTTTGAAATCCCCATAGCCACTTCATAAGAAGGGCTGGCTTGGTTGAAGTCCACCTCCTTCGTTAAGGTGATTGAAAAAATCCAGACCATAAAAAAAAATATTTTTTTTATGGGATGTTAGTAAGGATGAACATGACGAGGTCTTATTGCATTATTAAAGAATTTAAATTCAAACATATCTATCTCAATCTTGTGGCAATTTCCTCTTCAAATCACATCAAGATGAACTTTGAAGGAGTAGGGAGGGCTACTCTAGAAATTCGGATTATGGTGGGGTCATAAGAGATGGCACAATGGTGCTGTCATGTGGAATTGAACAGGTCTCCTCTAGGGATTAAAGAAGCAACCTTTGCAAAAGCAGAAACTCTCCTGCATGGCCATAGTTTTGTCCAAACTATTGATTCTTTTCAAATCATCATATCAAAGGTTCTCTTAACATGATTAGATGGGCGAATGGTAATAATCAAGAACCTTGGCGCCTATGCTTTATCCTGAGAAAACATTTCTCAATATATAAGTTAAAGTTAAAATTCATCATGTGAAGAGGGAAGCGACTCATTTAGCTGACCGTCAGGCTAACTTGGGTGTTAGGCTTAGGCTGCAGTCTTGTAGTCAGTGGATGGGGGGTCTTCCATTCCAGAATAGATTTGAATTTAACTCTTTCTCCCACTTATCATCTCTCTGTGGGACTTGTTCCCTCTTCAACTCAGCGCTTTATAGATAGGCATCTTTATTGAGAATGCTTTAACTTTAAGGTTAAGGTCCCACCTTACCTTTCAAAAAAAAGTAGCCGAGCCGAAGGAGCTCTCACAAATAGAATTTTAGTACCACGGAGAAAAGCTAGCTGGATAAACAAGACAGGGATCGCCCGCTCGGCAATGCTACCTTGGGAGGAGACAAACCACTATAACAATTGAAACTCATATTTGAAAAGCTTTTTCGATATATGAACAAGATTTCTATGGAAGAGTTGGTGAACATTGTTTTGACTCATAGCTCTAAGATGACTGGCATGAATAAGCCGGCTTCAACACCACCTAGACTCTTAATCATAGACAGACTTGCACTGACCTCAACAAAAAAAAAAGGGGATGAACCTGGTCTGTCTATTTGTACGCATTTGCTTAACTCACTCCTAACTCCAACAGCAGCCCTTAATTGCGATTGCGCATTAAAGCCAGCCCCTACAGACACTAAACCCCGACAATACCCCTCAAAATGAGTTCGCTCCACTACACTAGCGTCAGGAAGAGTGCAAGCCCGAGCTGCAAGACAAGACTGAATATGCCGGTTTGTCTGTATGACTTTTGAGATGTCTGGTTCCGGTTTCCCCGTCAATTCAAGCCCGGACCCTCAAGCAATACAAGCGCTCCCAGCCCTTGAACTTGCCCTGTAAGAGCAGGCTGACTTTTCCGCAGGTACCCCGCTCTTCCTTGAAACCCACCCAAGCAGTAGAATTAAGGCTGGGAGAAAGATCGCTCCTTCGAGATGGAGGAATATAGAACGGGAGGAATATAGCTTTCTTTAGTATAGCCGTCTTATCTCTTCCCCACTGCTGTCTGCCTATAGAAACCTGTCCTTCCGCTTCCCCCTCACTAATGGGGGGAAGGAGAGTTCCCGTGCTCACCTCATTTATGGTGCTTGCTTTCGGCATCGCGACCTATTCAATCGAATCAATCCAGTTAGGTATGGGTAGGATAAACTAGAGTGTATCGGTCGGGAATGAACCAGAGAGAGAGGGTCGACGTAGTTGAGTAGGCTTCATCAGCCTAACACTCGACCGATTACCCTTGCCTCTGTTTATCTGAGGAGTGAAGGTTATAGGGCCGGGCAGAACCAACCATTAGAGGGCGGAGGACGAAGCCGAAATCCTGTTTTCAATCTATTGCCAAGCACCTACCCGGATAGCTACTTTTCACGTTGGGCCTGCTCTGTTAGCTCCTGTATCAAAACATGAGGTTTAGCGCCCAAGCGTAGGTTCTGAAATCCACTGATATTGGGACTCAGGAGACGCAGGATTGTCGTAGATAAGAAGCCAGCCTGTCACGTTCCGAACTTAAGGAATGATGCCACTTTCGCTTGGTCAACAAAGTCACTTTTCTAGTTCCGTCAGGTTCGGCAATAAAAGAGAGAGATTCCTTGGTCGACACTCACTTTGATAGTTCACCTTTATTCGTCTTATCAATGACAATATGGAACTAGAAGACAAGACTCCAGGAGCTCTCGGGCTCTGAACGAACGCCCTCCCCTATAGGCTTAAACGCTAGATCCTCCCCTACCAAGGTTATAGCCAAGTACCACTCTACAGAAAAAGAGAGAGGTGTTTAAATCCCGGTCGTGCTATATAGTGTATTTACTATTAACGGCTCTTGAAGAGCTACTACGTTCTTATCTTCCTGAGAGATAATAGGTCTTTTAAAGAGGAGTGACCCCCAGCCAGAATAAGTCATTGAGCGGCGAGCACTAGACCTTACGCATATTATTTGCACACTTTGGGTCCTTCACCAGCTTGCTTCAGGGAGGGTTAAAAAAGTCAGTTATAAGGGCAAAGACCGATGAGGGCAAAGAGCCACGATAAAACCTGCTAGTGATAGGGATCTCTATCCTTTAGAGTGCGCTCAAGTGATTAAAGCAAAAGTGTCCTCTATTTGGTGAGGCTGACTCTTGTAAGTATGAGCCCGATCAACTGGTCCTCCCATGGCCCCAATTAAGTGTGTACGCGCCTTCAGGCTGGCAAGCCCATGTTTACAGAGTTGGTTTGTAAACAAGGAGTAGGAATCTACACCTTCTGTTCTGAAATTACGCTTTTGGACTCTGTAGATCTCAATCTAGCGATGGCACCTGGACATCAATTGGTGGATCAACACCTGGCGTCGGGGATTATTAACGGGGGAATCGGGATCTCGTTACTTGCAAAACCAATGGCATTCGGGCAAGACTCGCTACCAAGCTGCATGGGATGGGCAAGGGAAGGGGTAGGTCTCACACACCTTAAGGCTCATATCGTATCGTCTCAAAAGCCAATATATTATCAAATTCATCAGCCAAGCAAGATATTCGAATTCAAAAGCCAAGATATATTACACTGAAAAGTCGAATAAGTGTTTTAACCCAGGTGTTTTTGTTTTATAGTTCCTGGCAACAAAGTGTTTGCCGAACTGACTCCACATTATTCGTACCTTGAAAGGTCAGATATTAGAGGCTAAAGAAGAAAGCTAAAGCTCTGTGGACCAGATTAAGACGATCTACGTGAGGCAGCAGCTCGTGAAGTTTCCATATGAAGCGCCGATCTTCTTTCTAGTGACCGACCGGATTTCGAAAGCCCAAGTGCGTACCTGCTAGTACGGACCAGTACAGTAGGGGGACAAGCCCTCTCTATACCCAAACAAAGCGTGCCTGAACTTGCTGAACAACGGGGTCGGAGCTATTAGTGTAAGAACAATGCGTGAGAGAAGTGTAAGAACGATGCGTGAAAGTCTGATTGAAAAACCTCGTATTATGTTCCTCGAAGTTAGTGTATGAACTAATAAGCCCTCACCTGGGGCAAAACCAAACAAGGCAGGGCACTTCCTGGTCCTACGGAATAAAAAAGAAAGCTAGAAGAAGCCCTCGTAGCGCAATGAGTCGAAGGTGCCAATCGGCGCTTTCTTTTCTTCTTTAGAGGTGAGATTCTGAGGCAAGAAGAGAGGCCGAACCCCTTATCCCCGGAATCAGACCGGCTTTCAGTTGTTTCGTAGTTGGCTCAGGGTCTCCACGAATTAGGAATCTTCCTCTGGGGGAGCATACTTGGGCCTTGGTCATCAATAAGATAGATAGTAGATCCAGGTTGCGCTTCGTTCACTCGTTTGAGCAGCGAATGGGGCCCCTACAACATGTGAAAGGGCAGTGGAAGGTCAGGTAGTAGATAGAACCTACCTCTACTGTGGGCACCGGTTCCTCCAGGGTGGATACACTTTTAAAAACCCTTCTTGGCCTTGCAAGTGATTATACTATTATTAATTTATTTTCTGATTCTTAGTGACTCTTAGTTAGAATTGCAAGCTTAATCTGCTAATCATCGGGTGCCATTGCTGGGTAGGCTCCAACGACTGATGAGCTACGTGAGGTTAGGAAGTGCACCACTATTTATGACACACGCTCAAATGGGCATGCATAAATAAAAGATTGTGATAAAGATTATTGCTTGACAGTGCCAACGTCCACTTACTTGCTTGGCTGGCATGAACTTTTGCTAAGTTTGAAGTGACTAGCAATGCTAGTTGACTTAACATTCTTCATCTTGAACCTCTCAAGCACCCGTTCAACATACTTATCCTTTGATAACCACAGCTTCCTTGCCTTCCTGTCACGACTGATTTGCATACCCAGTCGCGCAGACCTGACCCTCAGTCCTTCATGTCAAAGGACTTGAAAAAGCTTCTTTGAGCTTCCGGCATCCTGACCTAAGCATATCATCCACATAGAGCAAACAAAAGGACTATGAAGTTCCCATCACTGAACCTCCTGAAGTAAACACAATGATCTGCTTCTGTTCTCTTGTACCCGTGACTCACCATAAATGAATCACACTTCTTGTATCATTGTCTCGGGGCTTGCTTTAGCCCGTAGAGACTCTTACTTGGTTTGCAAACCAAGTGCCCTTTCCCCTTTGCTTCAAACCCCTCTGCTTCTTACTCTGCTGCTACTAGTAATGGAGGTGCTTCTACAGGTGCCGCTACTGCCCCCTTCGCCATCGGCTTTTGCTTCAACCAATCCGTCTGCTTGTGAAAAGGGAAACATACTTTATTTAATTTATGTTGGGGCCAATGCCTGCTCTATCGTTCGTAAGATTGTTTTTAGGACCCTTCGACGTCCCGCCGCCACCGTCCAGGTCTTTCCTCGCCATCTTCATAAGTCCATAAGGGATCATGAACCGTCGTCAGTCCGAAGCCAGGACCATTGCCAAGCGAGCCCATATCCAAGTTAAAAAAAATCCGTCGCAACAGGAGCATATGACATTGACTATGAACGAGTGAAATCGTCCCCCGTACGGGTGTCAAGGTCTCTTCAGTGCAAGATTCCTCCTTCAGAAAAGAAAAGGGACAGGCTGAGGCTGGCTAAAGCAAAGCCCCGAAGCGAGAGGAAGCGTACGGGCAGTTGGATGGATCAAGATTCAGGTCCAGGGAAGGCCCAACAGTTTCATCGGGTGCTTAAAGCCAATGCCGAGGTTGATTGCGAAACAGGTGCCTGATTTTATGTCGAAGACTGACTGAGCTGGTGTCAAAGCGGAAGCGCAAAGGTATGAATCTTATTACATATATATTCGAGTAGTAGACCCCGGGCCGGGTCAAGGAGCTACAAGAAGGAAAGAAAGCATCTACTGAGCGCTAACCATCTAAGGGTGAGCTCTACTACTATTTATATTATAAGACTGATAAAGTGGCATTGGGTGGGGCAGTTCAAAAGTGTACTAAGGGCTAGTGCCATCAGTTTCAGGGTCGTTCAGGCTCAGCTGACCTCTGAGATTATTAAAAAAATCACCTGTCGGAGCAACAAAGAGTACACATGTGTGTTTCGGTTTGGTTTCAGAAGTTGTTTTGCTTGAAGCGCCGTAAGCCACTACTTCAAAGTAAGCAGCAGCTACTTCTGAGCGTAATTCGTATTCGTAGTAAGCCATCCGCGTAAGAGTGCTTCCTTCTGTTTGCATCATAGGGCCAAGGAAGGGAAGGAAGCAAGCAATTCGGACAGAAGAAAGAGGGCTTGAAAGAATAAGATACGTAGAGCGTGAACCAAGGTTCATAGGCGGATCAAAGTCGAATCTTGCAGATCCTAGTTCGCTTACTAATCGCTTTCGGGACCAGTCTTCAATGGCATGAAGCTTTAGTGGCATAGAATCGGATGCCTTAGTCGAATGATCGGACAGATGAAAGGAGAACTCTCTGGTGAGGCATCTGGATTTTATTCGGGTCGGTTAAAGCTTGAAAGGGAGTTTGTGGCCTACTAGGAGTTCTGTTTTCTGAGGACTCATAGAACACCTTATTAATATTAATTCAACTGTCCTTTCAAGCAAGAGTTGTCTTAGATCAATGAATGAGAAGGAAGAGAGTGAATAGGGCACAGGAAATGAAGTCATCCAGGTTCGGAGCGGGAAGCATGCATTCAGGCTGTGAGGGAAAGTGGTTCTCTTAGCTTTAATTCAGTCAGCTTGGCTTGAATAAAGCTTTGGTTTCAGGAAAGTAGGGAGTCAGAGCTTTCCGGCAGTCAGCTTTGTGGATATTACTATCTGGATTGGATTTGATTCCGTTTTTAGTCGGTTCACTGAGAGGAAAAAAGACATGTAAAGAATAGTGAGAATAGCCGTAATTCAACTAGGCCTTGAATCAGTGGTTTACAGAGACAATGAGTCATCTGTTTACGGCGAATCCGCTCTTAGAATCTTAGAATAGGTTGGAACTCTTTAAACATGATACGCTTATTCAGAAAGTACGCATTTCTGGCTCTAAGTCCGCTGGGTTGGATCGAACTAGTTGGTTTGGCAGGAAGCTAATTGCATAAAAGAAGCATTCCACTTTGGGAAAGAGAATAGAAGGAGTCAGTCTTATTATAGGATCCCTCTGTCTTGCATTGGGTTCACTGGAGCTTATATAAAGCGATACGCAGAAGAGAGAGAATCCGTCTGTCTTTATAGTGCGGATGGACTGACTTTTCTCGCATCAAAGCTTTCCGGTTCTATTCCTTTATGATATGAAGAAAGGCTTGTTATCGACGAATAAGCTCTTTCTACTGTGCCCTAAAAGCTGAAAGTAGTTTTCACTCGGGACTTCTCTAGCATAGCATGCTTCTACTTCTATTCTTGATGTTGCAAATTCCGGATCTGGAAGAGTTTATATTCCTTTATTCTAAGATGCCAGTCGGGAAAGAGTTCGCTTAAGACTGATAAAGGGGAGGGCAGATGTTTACTACGACTGATTGAAGAAACTAACTACTGCATTTGTGATTCAATTAGCTCCTTCAGTCCTTGTCAACTTTCTCAAATGTATGAGTTCGATCCATTAGGTTCTTCGATTTGTTCAGAAAAGAAACGAGAGACAAGAAAACATCTTTGATTACGATTAAAAGGAACAATCTCAAATAGACCAAGATCAAATTTCGGGTCATTTCTTGGTGAACATAATCTGCCATAATCTCTTCGATCCCTTCATTGATGTGCCAGAATAAAGAGAGATTTACTAGTACTAGGAAAGTGGAAGAGACTTTTTTGTATATGATAATCAAAGGGAGTAGGAAAGCAGCAGTAATTCTTTGGAAAAGCCCGATTCTCTTTGTCTTCGAGCTTTCATTCCTCAATCCACTCTTTCCTTCCTTCATATACCTCCCCACCAATAGATAGAGACAAATAGGAATAACCAAACCACGTCTACAAA